TACCATAAAAAATTAATATTTTTTAGGAATTTCATGCGGAAAGGAACATATTTATTTCTTTTAAGAAAAGTAATATCTATTTTGTACATTTCAATTTTAATTAGGGACTCCGCGTACAAATACAAGTGGTCAGTCATTAACTACATATACACATCTGGTCATATATGTATTACCATTATGTATTACAAATTACAATAAAATTACAATAACGAATAAAGAAAGAGGAGTTTTTAAAATGCGAGATCTAAAAACATATCTCTCTGTGGCACCGGTAGTAAGTACTCTATGGTTCGGGTCTTTAGCAGGTTTATTGATAGAGATCAATCGTTTTTTTCCGGATGCGTTGATATTCCCCTTTTTTTAATTCTAGTTATTGATATGGGAAGGGGGGAAGAAGATTAGAGATACAATCAAATATCTGTAACTAATCCCTACCCTTCCCTTCTTTTTTTCTTTGTTTTTTTTTTTTTTTCTAACTTATTCTAAAAAAAAAAAACAAAGAAAAAGCGTTTTCACCCTCAGTGAAACTATGAACTCGGGCCCAGGCTCAAATTTAATTAATATTAATAATAGAGTGGAAATGAAAATGTGATGGTTGGGGCAACAATATAATATCATACAAGATACTTAACTTAAAATGAAATACTGTACGGCATAAATTATAAATATAGTTACAAATCATTATATTACTTATTAAATCATTATATTACTTATTACTTTACTACTATATTGATTGCAACGAAATCTTTCTTTCAAAATTTGATTTCGAGTTACCTGCTTCTATTTTTTTTTTTTGTACTTTCTTCTTCTTTGCTTCGGATCGGAAAATTTAAGAATTGAGTGAATCAAAAACCAAAGGAGGTTCATGGCCAAGGGTAAAGATGTCCGAGTAACGGTTATTTTGGAATGTACCAGTTGTGTTCGAAATCGTGTTAATAAGGAATCAATGGGCATTTCCAGATATATTACTCAAAAGAATCGACACAATACGCCTAGTCGATTGGAATTGAGAAAATTCTGTCCCTGTTGTTACAAACATACGATTCATGGGGAGATAAAGAAATAGATCGAACCGATCGCTCGTGTGTCAGTCTTCCAAGGAAGATGAAAAATTACATATTATATATATAACATATATTTTATTTATTTTATTTAAATATAAACAAACCAAATCCCATTTCGATCGGATCAAACATGATGTAGATGTAGAATTAATAAATAGGATTGGGATTTTCAGGATAAGGAATAAACAAACCATGGATAAATCCAAGCGAATCTTTCTTAAATCCAAGCGATCTTTTCGTAGGCGTTTGCCTCCGATACAATCGGGGGATCGAATTGATTATAGAAACATGAGTTTAATTAGTCGATTTATTAGCGAACAAGGAAAAATATTATCTAGACGGGTGAATAGATTGACCTTAAAACAACAACGATTAATTACTATTGCTATAAAACAAGCTCGTATTTTATCTCTATTACCTTTTCTTAATAATGAGAAACAATTTGAAAGAAGCGAGTCAACCGCTAGAACTGCTAGTCTTAGAACCAGAAAAAAATAGGCTGACTCTTCAATTGAATCAAAATAAAATTCCAACCCAAACTCAAATGCGGATTGACGTTTTTTTTTTTGTTCGAAAAATAGTAAAATCGAGATTTGATTGTCGTGTCGTAAGAAAAAAAAATTGGAGAAGAAGAATAAATATTTTTTATTGAACGTGTTTCTTCATTTTGATGACTTTATCATATTTTATCATACTAATTTCTACTCTACCTTCCCAGAGTTCATTCTCCAGGGAACTCCATTTAAACTTAAACTATTCCAACGGATTCCTTCCAATTCCTTTATTTTATGATCTCATTGGAAATCATATAAAGACAACTCTTATTTAATATAGCTATTTGTGCAAGTATTTTACGATTAAGAAGCAACTGTCTCTTGTACAGATTGTGTATAAATTTATTATAACTAAAGTATACTTTATTGTCGCGAATTACTGCATTTATCCGAGTGATCCACAAACGACGAAAATCTCTCTTTTGTCTACCTCTATCCCGATGAGCTGAAACCAAAGCTCTTATTTTCTGTTGAGTAATAGTACGAGTAAGTCTTGAATGAGCCCCTCGAAAGGTTGATGCAAATAAACGAATTTTTGTTCTACGTCTTCGGGCTATATACCCTCGTTTAATTCTGGTCATTGAATAAATGAAACTTTGATGAATAACTAATAGATTTCCTTTCTTTCAGCTATTCCCTTCCCGTGTCCTAGTCTATTAATAACAAAACGCATTCTTCCAATGTATAAAATAAAAATTCCAATGGCTTTTGCTACTATAACCGTCCCGACCACGATTTTTTCTTTTTTTTTTTTTTCTAGGTCAAATGCCTAGAAAAAAAAAATTGTATTGATACTAGGTATCAAAAACACATAGTAAATAAAAAAGTAGTAAATATAAATGGGTATAGTGGGTTCCATCGTTTCTATGGTTACTTCTTAAACGGTGAGGTCCTCTCTATACACCGGAGCCCTTCTTTCTTTCATTTAATCAATGTTATTGTTAACTTGTACAGTTCATACTCTTTGGCTCTACCCATAATTATCCAGTACTAGGTCTTTCACAACGAGATCTACTTAATACAGTAACGGTATTTAATTATGAAGATTAGCTGAGTAGCTGACCCTGTTAGTCCGTTCTTGCAAGAATAAGGCATAATTTTTCCGCTTTTTAAAATAGGATTTCCCCCGCTTAATGGATACCATTTGCTATCAATGGAGAATTCTTTCTCATCTTAAATTTTAAATTGAGGTGATTGGATTTGCACCAACGGAAACCATACATTTGATACCACAATAGAAGGATAGATCTTTTTTATTTTTAGATATTGAATGGAGTTCTTTCATTCTATTCTATACTATTCACTGGTACTGATCGTTGATACTGGATCAATTGTTTTCTTTCTTTTGTCCTAGCCCATGATCTGAACGAGTCGCACATACACCCTAGTACATGTTCCTCGTCGCTGAGGACATCCCCCAAGAGCGGGGGATTTGGTGACATTTCTGATTGGCTGTCTTGTGTTTCTAATAAGTTGTTTAATAGTTGGCATGTTGAATCATATACATAATGGGCTGGTTTAGATCGATCTTAACCGGGTGATTATGAATTATTTTATTTCTATATTATATATTAATAGATTAATGAATCGATAAATCCGGTAAGAAGATAAAATCTCAAATCACGAATTCGTGTGAAATCCTTGTTATTTTTTCTTTTTTATTCAGTCGCTACAAGATCAACAATTCCATGAGCTTGGGCTTCTGTTGCTGACATAAAAACATCTCTTTCCATGTCTTCGGATACAACCCATAAGGGTTTGCCTGTCCTTTGTACATAAACCCTTGTGATGGTTTCGCGCAGCTTCAGTAGTTCTTCCGCTTCCAAGATAAATTCTCCCGTCTGTGCCTCATAAAAAGAACTAGCAGGTTGATGGATCATTACCCTGATGATATAACATAATAAATGTTTATTTTATCTCGCATGATGAAAGGCGAAGAGATAAAGAATAATAAAAATAAATAAAATAATTGAACAACCGTACAGGCATCTTTTGCGCATTGCATACGGCTCTATAATGGAATTCACTTTTTTTTTACCTTACTTACATCGAAAAAAATATAAATATAGGTTCTATCAGACTCAGGTTGGTAAATGATCCAATAACCACCCTTCTTTTTGGAGTAGTTCAAAAATACTATGATGGCTCCGTTGCTTTATATACTTATTTCGTCTGTTATTTAGCAATCCCAAAGTTTCTTTTTTTTTTTTTCAAATAAAAAAACAAGATTTTTTTATTTTCATATTCTTTCATAACATAAATAAAATATTATTAAGAGCTCCCGGGCGTGAAAACAAAAAGGTTTGTGACGCTGAAATAGGCCTCCCGATAGATCGGATAAAATCGGAAATACCTTTTATCTCATACTACTCTTTCGATACATAATTTAAGGGTTTAAAAAAAATTCTCATATCGAATTCGAAGTGCCATGCTATTATTACTTAATATTCATATTTCATATAGCGCGAAGGCATAGTCTTCTTTTTTCTCTCAAATCAAATAAAAAACTCATTGGCGCCAAGCGTGAGGGAATGCTAGACGTTTGGTAATTTCTCCTCCGACCAGAATAAAAGATCCCATTGAAGCGGCTAATCCCATGCATATTGTCTGTATATCTGGTCGCACAAATTGCATAGTATCATAAATAGCTACTCCGGGTATTACCCATCCGCCAGGAGAGTTTATAAACAAATACAGATCTTTGGTATCATCCTCTATACTGAGATATACCATAAGACCAATAAGTTGATTCGAGATCTCGCTATCAACCCCTTGGCCTAAAAAAAGTAATCTTTCTCGATAAAGTCGGTTGATTGGGATAAAGTTGTATCCCTTAGAAACCGTACATGCACCTTTTGATGCATACGGTTCAACAAAAATAATGAAAAAAAAAGAATCAATGTGTAGATGTAGATTCTAGCGCTTTCTTTTTTTTTTTTCATAACAGGCTTTTAACTTATAAAAAAGGGGATTTTCTTTCATTTTTCAAGAAAGATGGGGTTTGGCCTGTTTATCTATAAAAAAAATTACTAAAGTTATCTAACTAACTTCTCATTGATGTATTGTTTCATCGAGATACAATCTAAATCGCGATGTAATTTTCTTGTTCCTAAATGGGCTTCTTAAATTTTTTTAGGTTTATGCTCTACTCCGAGTAAAGATCCGTCCGATTTGGATTTGCACATATAGGACAAATGCCCCAATACCACGTCCTTTTACTACGACTTCCCTTTTTTTTTTTTTTCAATTTTTTTCATGTCTTACAACAAATATTCACTGCATTCATCATATTACTCGATTGATTAACAGTTTGAGATCACTTCTATTTATATATATAGAATATGATATAACATAGTAATCATAAATATATTTATTACCAATTGTTTTTTTTCTAAACGGAGCCTAGATACTTCATTTTATTGGCCTAACCAAGCCAACCATAAATTATTCTAATTGATAATATTAATCTGTATACCCTCCCGAAAAAATAGATCTAATTGCACTTCACGCTCCAAATTTTTGATAATTCAATCAATCTTTCTTGGGCGAAAGGGAGGATATCTCGATCGGGGAAGAGAACGGGGAAATACCATATGACCCAATATATATGACAAGTCGCACTATACGTCAATCCACAATGCATCTTCCTCTCCAGGACTTCGAAAAGGTACTCTTGGAACACCAATAGGCATTAAATAAAAGAAAAATTAAGTACTATATCTCACTTTGATGTGAAAGCGTAACAATGGGTTTATTGTACTAATAATATTGGCCTTTATCATATTTTATTATCATATTTTATCCATAGATTGACTAAGTTCATAAAAAAATAAAAGAAGACAAAATTAATAAAGGAAAATTCTTAAAAATAAGTCCTTTGAATGATGAACAAATATATATGCCTTCACTCATATAAATATAAAATGGTATCAACTCCCCTACCATTGCGTATTGGTACTTATCGGGTATAGAATAGATCTGCTTCTTTTTGTTCCTACGAACAAAATAGTTTCGTTATTACTAAAAGTAATTATTACGAAAAGAATCAAATAAATATTAATCCTTTCCCCAAGATAATCCACTAAAAAGAGGGTCCACAGCATAGTTTTTTCCAATGCAATAAAGTTACATTGTGTCTATTTTTCGTTGATAAAGGGGTATTTCCATGGGTTTGCCTTGGTATCGTGTTCATACCGTCGTATTGAATGATCCCGGTCGTTTGATTGCTGTCCATATAATGCATACAGCTCTGGTTGCTGGTTGGGCCGGTTCGATGGCTCTATACGAATTAGCAGTTTTTGATCCTTCTGATCCTGTTCTTGATCCAATGTGGAGACAGGGTATGTTCGTTATACCCTTCATGACTCGTTTAGGAATAACCAATTCATGGGGGGGTTGGAGTATCACAGGGGGGAATGTAACGAATCCGGGTATTTGGAGTTACGAAGGTGTGGCCGGGGCACATATTGTGTTTTCTGGTTTGTGCTTTTTGGCAGCTATCTGGCATTGGGTGTATTGGGATCTAGAAATATTTACTGATGAACGTACAGGAAAACCCTCTTTAGATTTGCCTAAGATCTTTGGAATTCATTTATTTCTATCAGGGGTGGCTTGCTTTGGTTTTGGTGCATTTCATGTAACAGGATTGTATGGTCCTGGAATATGGGTGTCCGATCCTTATGGACTAACCGGAAGGGTACAATCCGTAAATCCAGCGTGGGGTGTGGAGGGTTTTGATCCTTTTGTTCCGGGAGGAATAGCCTCTCATCATATTGCAGCAGGGACCTTGGGCATATTGGCGGGTCTATTCCATCTTAGTGTCCGTCCACCTCAACGCCTATACAAAGGATTACGTATGGGAAATATTGAAACCGTACTTTCCAGTAGTATTGCTGCTGTCTTTTTTGCAGCTTTTGTAGTTGCTGGAACTATGTGGTATGGTTCAGCAACTACCCCGATTGAATTATTTGGTCCCACTCGTTATCAATGGGATCAAGGATACTTCCAACAAGAAATATATCGAAGAATCGGTGCTGGGTTAGCCGAAAATCAAAGTTTATCTGAAGCTTGGTCTAAAATTCCTGAAAAACTAGCTTTTTATGATTACATCGGCAATAATCCGGCAAAAGGGGGGTTATTCAGAGCGGGCTCAATGGACAACGGGGATGGAATAGCTGTTGGGTGGTTAGGACATCCTATCTTTAGAGATAAAGAGGGGCGCGAACTTTTTGTACGTCGTATGCCTACTTTTTTTGAAACATTTCCGGTTGTTTTGGTAGACGGAGACGGAATTGTTAGAGCCGATGTTCCTTTTAGAAGGGCAGAATCAAAATATAGTGTCGAACAAGTAGGTGTAACTGTCGAGTTCTATGGCGGCGAACTCAACGGAGTCAGTTATAGTGATCCCGCTACTGTGAAAAAATATGCTAGACGTGCTCAATTGGGTGAAATTTTTGAATTAGATCGTGCTACTTTGAAATCCGATGGTGTTTTTCGTAGCAGTCCAAGGGGTTGGTTTACTTTTGGGCATGCTTCGTTTGCTTTGCTCTTCTTCTTCGGACACATTTGGCATGGTGCTAGAACCTTGTTTAGAGATGTTTTTGCTGGTATTGATCCCGATTTAGATGCTCAAGTGGAATTTGGAGCATTCCAAAAACTTGGAGATCCAACTACAAGAAGACAAGTAGTCTGATACAATATTGCTTTGTTACTTGTTACTTTTCGTTTTTATTTTCTTTTTATGATTTGATATAGGGTACTGGATAAATCGTGATTTGAATCACTGTCTTTTCTTTGACTCTTGTTCTTTATTTATCCGGGAGACGATCCCAAATAAACAGGTATGGAAGCTATAATTGTAAACCACGATTGAATCTATGGAAGCATTGGTTTATACATTCCTTTTAGTCTCAACTCTAGGAATAATTTTTTTCGCTATCTTTTTTCGAGAACCGCCTAAAGTTCCAACTAAAAAGGTGAAATGATTTTTCATTATCTCAATTGAAAGTAATGATCCTCCCAATATTGGGAGGATCATTACTTCAACTAGTCCCCGTGTTCCTCGAATGGATCTCTTAGTTGTTGAGAGGGTTGCCCAAAAGCAGTATATAAGGCGTACCCAGTAAAACTTACAAGTAAACCGGATAAAAAGATGGCAACTAGGGTTGCTGTTTCCATTATTATATAGTTTTAAGACATTATATAGTTTTAAGACCACAATGGATCTATTATAAGATCATTTATTTACAACGGAATGGTATACAAAGTCAACAGATCTTACTGAATATAAAATATTATGGCTACACAAACTGTTGAGGGTAGTTCTAGATCTGGCCGCCCAAAACGAACTAATGCAGGGAGTTTATTGAAACCATTGAATTCAGAATATGGTAAAGTAGCTCCTGGGTGGGGAACTACTCCTTTGATGGGTCTCGCAATGGCTCTATTTGCGATATTCCTATCTATTATTTTGGAGATTTATAATTCTTCCATTTTACTGGATGGAATTTCAATGAATTAGATTCACAAGAACCATTAACTGGCTTTTTCAATACAAAGTGAAGCGTTTAGTTTTCTGATTTTTATCCCATTCTATTTTGGTAGTTCGACCGTGGAATTTCTTTGTTTCTGTATTTCCGGAATATGAGTGTGTGACTTGGTATAATTGATCCTATGGATAGTACAGAGGATGGGTCTGTCATCTTGATAGAGATGGTTTTACTTCGTCGGATATTCATTCTAGTATCTGGAGCACGGAATATATGAAATAGATTACAAAGTATTAGAACTATGATTCATACTTAATAGTTAGACCTCGTGGCCGGACGTCAAAAAATTTTTTCAAAGAGTTAGAAGGTATAAATAGAAAGATTTTTATTCTTTCAAACTTTCGTTTATGCTTATTTTGATCAAAGGACAAAGGTTTCTTTGGATTTTTACTCATTATATCTATTCATTGAATAAGTGATGATCCAATGGTTCTTACTCAGGGAATTTTGGGACTTAGTTTGAAGGGGTTTTGTTGAATCATCGTGGTTCTAGTATGAATCTGAGGTTTTAATTAATTCATAGGGTCTTAACAAGAGAATTCCTATCAATAATAAAGAAAACAGCAGTAAAGCCGCATTACACATAAATAACAACAAAGAAAATAAAATAGGTAATATAGAAGATTCAAGAGGCCTATAACGATCAATATATAATATATAGACGAATGAGCCGACTTGATTTTTTGGCATTATAACCACAAAGAAGAGCTTTCGGATCTTTATTCTTTCGTATCTTCATAAAAAATTGAATCATAGAATTAAGAAATTTCAAACTTTCTACACATCCGTTAGAACTAGTATTGGGGTGTTTCTGTTTGAGCCGTACGAGATGAAATTTTCATATACGGTTCTCCGGGGGGGTCTCCTTGATTTACCTATCTCAATAAAATCTATGATTGGTTCGAAGAACGTCTTGAGATTCAGGCAATTGCCGATGATATAACTAGTAAATATGTCCCTCCTCACGTCAACATATTTTATTGTCTAGGAGGAATTACGCTTACTTGTTTTTTAGTACAAGTAGCTACAGGGTTTGCTATGACTTTTTATTATCGTCCGACCGTTACAGAGGCTTTTGCTTCTGTTGAATATATAATGACTGAAGCTAATTTTGGTTGGTTAATCCGATCAGTTCATCGATGGTCGGCAAGTATGATGGTCCTAATGATGATCCTGCACGTATTTCGTGTGTATCTCACCGGTGGCTTTAAAAAACCTCGCGAATTGACTTGGGTTACAGGTGTGGTTTTGGGTGTATTGACCGCATCTTTTGGTGTAACTGGTTATTCCTTACCTCGGGACCAAATCGGTTATTGGGCAGTAAAAATTGTAACAGGCGTACCAGAAGCTATTCCTGTAATAGGCTCGCCCCTGGTAGAGTTATTGCGCGGAAGTGCTAGTGTGGGACAATCCACTTTGACTCGTTTTTATAGTTTACACACTTTTGTATTACCTCTTCTTACTGCCGTATTTATGTTAATGCACTTCCCAATGATACGTAAGCAAGGTATTTCTGGTCCTTTATAAAGAATATATACCATCGAGTAATCAATCATTTATCACTTGGGGTAGGAACAATAGTATTTCATTGCTACAAATATGGATTATTGAAAAGAATAAGACATGTATTGGGATATTTCTCTTCAACTCTACAAAAATTTATTTTTTTTTTGACACTCAGAGTTGAAGCGAATTTTCCGAAGATAAAATGGATTATGGGAGTGTGTGACTTGAACTATTGATCGGGCCTTGCAGATATATGCCCTATCTGCCACATTTGAATTCACAACAAAAAAATGTGTCTTTGTTCCAACCACCGCGTAAGCCCCATACA